TGGAATGTGTATTATCGATATAGGGGATCTTTCAATTGAGAAGATCCATCGACCTGAGACGAAGAGAAAGAAAGGTCTATCTATTTTTTTTTTTTGAGTGATTCAGTGAAACCAATGATTCGTTATTGGAGCAGATAGCAACAACTATCTCATCTGGGAAAAGCCATCTTTTTCTCAACAATGTCTTTGTCATTTGATCCAATAGCGCTTCGTTAGATAGGAACAGATTTGATAAATATTGATAACTCTCAGATAGAGTATTAGAAGGGAAAAATCCTTTCGATGATGAACTATTGATTCTAAGCCATCTCTGGCAATGAATCAACAATTCAAAATGCTTTTCTTGCGTATTCTTGATAAACCAGTGTTTATATATAGATGTAGGAAGATCTGTTTGGGAAGTAAGAAGTTCCCTTGACATCTCTTCATCTGTAAAGAATTGTCGATGTGAAAACACAGAGACAAAAGGCTGATCTTTGAATAGGAAAAAGAGTGGATCCGCGGGGTCCCAAATGAATTGGCTTATTCGAAAAAAGCCCTGTTCTTTGGAAGATCTATCTCGTGTCTGGTACTGCATGGTTCCACCCTGCAAGAACTCTGAATCATTCTCTTGAAGCTCATCCTCTTCATCATAAATGATCCGCTTGTCCCGAAATGACCTGGCCCAATAGGGAAATCCCAATGAATTGGGCCTTTCAATACAATCAAATAGAAAGCCCCAAGGGCGCCATATTCTAGGAGCCCAAACGATGTGATTGAAAAAATCCTCCTCTATCTGTTGCGGGTCGAGGACTCCTCCCCCTTCTTCAAACTCCGATTCATATTTTTCATAGAGAAATCTCTGATCAACGATAGAATAAGATCCATTTTGAATCCTATTTAAGGGATTCCTTGGTTCGGACCGAAGAAGCAATGTCACTCGATCCTTATCAAACTGACTGCAATCTTTTTCTGTACGTGAGGATCCCACCAGAGCGCCTTCTACTTCTAATAGGCCATGAACTAGATCAGAATTATTCTCAACGAGTCCATAAGATGTGATCCCATTTTTTTCATCAGGTCCGGGTAGAGACCAAAGGTCTTGAGCGACCGATCCGGCAGAACAACTCAAAAGGTAAAGAAGTATCGTTAATTTCTTCATACTCGTTCCAAGTTCGAAGTACCATTTGTACAAATAAGAATCCCCCCCGTCACATGATTTCTTCTTCATATAGATAGAGATAGGATCTATGGAGCAATTACTTAGAAGTACATTTTGTGAAACAGCCCTTCCTATCTGATAGAAAAGGATCCCATGATCCTGAACCGATCTTACCTGAGATCGGAAATCCCAAGTTTGTCTATGAAGAACAGAGCTAATTATATTAGTGTCTATGATGGATTTTTTTTGTATAATACTAATCGATAGGGCCTCATTGTTAAGTGCTACAAGATCTCGTACATTTGAACCCATCGTTGTGGACCCGAATCCATTAGTATGGGACATTTTCTTTTCCAAGTGAAATCCCCTAGTATATGAAAGAGTGAAAAAGTGTTTTCGTTGTTGTGGAATAAGAAGCCTTCGTATCTTAATGCATGTATTGAATTGATTCGGAGCTATTAGAGCTGGATCTACTTTTTGGGGAATATGAGTCGAAGCAATAACAAGAATATTTCTAGTGGAACATCTTTCACAATCCCTGGAGAGATAGTTCACTAAAAGACCGAGGGATAAGTAATTCGACTCATTCACATCCAGATCATGAATGTTAGGAATCCATATTATGCAAGGAGACATTGCTTTTGCTAATTCGAAGTGAAAGGTGATATAAAATCGGTCTATTTCTGGCATCATATCCATAGTTAGCGTATTCATCATAGTTAGAAGCTCCAGCTCCATATCAAGGTCACGGTCGATATCGTCACTATCGTCACTATCATCAATATCGTCACTATCATCAATAAGAAAACCCTTAGGCTTGTTATCCAGGAACTTGTTCAGAAATACTGTAATGAAAGGAACATAGGAGTTTGTCGCTAGGTATTTGACCAAATAGGATCGTCCAGTTCCTATAGAACCTATCACTAAAATACCCCTACTAGGGGGAGGTAGGGCTAAGCGGAGCGAAAAGGGTTTTCCATGAGATGGGAAATGAAAACTATTAGCCCCCCACAAGGTTTGTGAATAAGTAATTGTCTGATAATTAGCAAGGAATATACGTCTTTCTACTAAACAGGATGTATTGAATTCATAAATCATTAGATACTTTTTATGAATGTCAACTAAGTATCGTAAGTAAATTGCTCCCGGTTGTTCACTTATTTGATAACCAGAGTTATTCTTTGATAAAAGATCACTATGAGTAAGACTCAATAGAATTTGATCAATCCTTTTTTCTGTTGTTAAGGTAGAAAACTGAACCAAGAATTCTTTTTCTTTATCATCAATCGAATCAGTGTTCGAGACCCAGGATTCTATTTGATCATCAATCCAATCACCATTCACGTTTTTTATTTTTCTTATCAAGGAATAGATTGCTTTACTTGGATGACTTAGATGTCTCGTATTTCTCGAAAAAGCGATTCGATTGATGGGATTTGGTATAATACTTATGAGATCGATGAGATTCCAAGATTTATTCTTAGAACGTATGGATTTGACCCCATAAGCGGGACCACCACCCCATAGCATGTTGCCACCAAAAGCAAAACTCCGTATTTCTTCTAGAGAATCTCCTAATTGTTCCAGAGCAACTAGAAAGAGATTCTTTAACCAGAAAGAATTCAGTTCAGATGTAGGATACCTATCCAGAAGTTTTCGCAACTCAATCATGTATGATGGAATCATCAAAGATTTTACCTTTTCGAACTCTGTCTGTAACTCACTATAGACTCGAGAAACAAAGAGAAGATGTGTACGAACGAGATATCCAGCAACAAGGAGAAGGAAAAGGATTGAATAGAAGAACTCCTGAACATTTAGCGATCTCAGATGTGTCGATATCAATAGTAACTCATTATTTCGATGAGTCATTTCTTCGGACAGAAGAAGATTATGGAAACAATTACCCGGAATCTCACTTATCAGATTCCATTGTGGAAGACACAATGGAATCTGACGAATTCGCCATAATATATCTGACCCATGCATAATATCATGAAAAATGGATACAAATTTTTGGCTGCTACTTAGTATCGGCAATAGGTCTGAAAAAGTATCTAAAAATATGAAATTTAGATATTTGTACCCCGTCGAGGTAAGGAACCATGGTATATATGTTTGGAATAGATTCCATTTTGAGAGAGTTGAAAAAACACTATCTTGTTGAAAGGTTCTATACATCTGACCTTTCTCAAGGCATTTTTGTAGACAAGAACTCCGTTTTTTCCTTTTTTCGGATGGTAAATATTTCTCAGAACATGGAGTGTGAATCCAACCCATGTTTGAATTGAAATTGAGATACTGATACAAGTTCTTCCCTTCTGAATCAGGTATATTCATATCTGAAAGAGGTTGACAATAAGTTTTTTCAAAATGGACTATTTGTCCCTCTGTTAGAGGTGTTCCAGAAATGTCTGCGATCGAGTAAATAGCTCCACGAACGAATGGATCGTATCGAATTGGAAAATGGAAAGATTTGTAGAAGTTATACCCTTCGTCGCCACTTTGCGGAAAATCGTTAGGTATCAATATGTTAGATACCTGTAACTCGATTGGTGAAATAGTATCTCTCTTCAAAAAAGCATGTTTTTTTTGACCATCGCAAAAAGAAAAGATTTTGTTGCGAATGAACAAGATTTTGAGGAATTGTCCATACGTAAAATCATAATTATTGATACGGGCCTTTTCCACATAAAAAGGGAATCTTTTGTTACAATAGAAGCAGAAGTGATATTGATTATTCAAGAATCGAAGTTGATTTGCTTTATAAAAATAGTATATCAATGAACTTCTATGAAATGGTTTCACGGGATTCAGCCAATTGTCTGGATCGTGGGATATCATTGAGAAATAGGAATCTGTGTTATCAAAAGATTTCCTGCGATTCTTTCTAGTATGGAATGAGTCAATCATCCACTTTGGTATCTTATTGAACAAAAATGGTGATATTGTTCCTCCATTGATCAAGAATTTCGATTTTTGGGAAGTATCTTGGTCATCCAATAATAAGGGTTTCCTTTTTTTCAAATGAAAGATTTGAAGACCTATTGATTCTAATAACTGATTACAGAGTGGATCATTCGGACCTTTCAATTCATAGATGTGGATCTCGGACCTATGAATGGAGATACCCCCAAAACTCACAAAGAAAAAAGAAGGAAGTGAGTTAGACAAAAAGAGAAGAAACTTGGGCAAAAAAAGAAGTAACTTGGACAAAAATAAACAAAGTGACTTAGACAAATCTTTTTTGTCGATAACCTCAGACCAATCAATCGAATATTGATTAATATGTAATCGATCGAACACTACTTGAAGGCTATTCTGCTCAGAAATGAAATAGTCCAAATGTTCCTGTAAATTCTTGCTCCCATTGGACCATTTGTATCTATATGCATTAGGATCCCAATTCATAGATCTCTCCGTTCGAGAAATCAAAATAAGAGGATCGAACCATTTCTTCTGACTCTTTTTCAAATTTGAGAAATGTTGGTTGATCGTGTATTTCATTCTAGTTCGATGATTCAGAGTATCATTTCCTATTTGATACCTTTGAATTCCATATTCGAAGTTGCAATTGAATCGATTCAATACATTTCTTATGTAAACATGGGTGCTATATTGGATTTGAATCAGATTTCGGATCAATCTATATTGATTGACTGCCTCCATTATGTTGTTGCTAGCAAATACAACTATTTTAGGTTTTGGATCTTCCAAATTATTCCCGCAAGAGGTCTGGACCCATTTTTTTATGATCCTTCGATAAAAAGATTCATTCTGTTCATAAAAAAGAGGAGGTAGAACCAATAAAGAGTGCTTTTTCGATTCATCCCTGGAGTTCAATAACTCATTCAAGAAATGTTTTTGATCCAATCCGGAGGAATCAATAGAAAAATAAAATTCCTTATGATACACCAGATCCGGCTCGGTTATTGATAGAGTGAATAGATCTGCCATTTCTTGAAATATATCTTCTGATTCAAAATCGTGGTGTAACGTGTATCTCCCCCTGTTCCGGTCATGGAATAGATGAAAGAAACCCCAAAATGGATTTTTGTTCAAGAATGAAATCTTATTGGAACTGTCCAATTCACCCTTTGGAACCATATCACATCCTCGATAGGATGAAATAGGATGAATTGAGACGGTATTTTGTAAGTACATAATTATCTTGAATAAATTCACTATTTCTTTCTTTTCCGATCGCCTGGAAAGAGCAAGATGTTTCTTTTGTTCTTTTTTCAACAATTTCTGATCTCTAGTAGACCTATCAGTAGGATTCGAACCCAGATGAAGTTCTGACCATCTGTCAGAGAAAAAAGAACGAGTGGCTCTTGCAGGATTCCCAAGAAATTCTTCGATTTCTTCCGGAAGCAGATGATTATTCATCTGCTTCTCACGTTCCATGAATAGTCGGCACATTGAGGAATATCCAGAAAGGTTTTTAAGGAATCGCTCTGATTCTATCTCTGTTCGTTCCGTTTGAAGAAAGGAAGGATCCCAACAAAGAATCGATCTTTCTTTTAGTTGTTGAATCTCTCTTTGATTGATCAATGTGTTATATTTCGAATCCTCATTCCTAATGGAATCGAAAGAATCCTTGGATTGATCAGAAGATCCTTTCAATTGGCTAGAATCCGTTACTTGAATGAAACTAGATCTCGTGGAATCATATTGAAGATTTGATGATACATTCCGTACCTTGCTAAAAAACCGATCCTTGTTTCCCAACCACACATTGTCTAACCAAATCCAATTCTCTTGTGACATGTTCCTCAAAAAATCCGATTCGTGCGGACTCTCCCCCCAACTAACGAAGAGATCTTGACGGAATTGCCACATATGAAATTGAGCACAATTTTGCAAAGAAATAGCCCGCTTGTTTCTCAAGAAGAGATGCGAAACATGCTCAATATCATTTGATTGAATAATTGACCCAGTCCCTTGTTGTTTGAAGAAACCCTCCACTTCCTTTGGTATTTTTTCACGAAAAGCAAACATGAGATAATAAATCCAGTCTTTCACTAAGATTTCGAATAGCTGTCCCGAATTCAAGTTGATTATGTTTCGCCTCTTTCTCGGGGAAAGACGATCAAAAAATTCCCAATCATGGCCCTTACGGATCGGATCATCCATATAATATACAAAAAGGAACTCCAGATATTTGATATCTTTCTCTTTGAATGAGATCTCAATTCCAGCGATGGTTTCATTAGATATCTTACAACTAGAATAGCTCTTTTTTCCTATCCAGTTCCTCCACCACCGCGAACCCCAGTTAAATTCAGGCATGATATACTTTTTAGTTATTGGGAGAACCCGAGTACTCTCTTTCGGATCCAGGAAAGAACTCTCAGAGATCTTTTTTCCTTTTGGAAGATACAGGAGCGGAACAATCAACCTATTGATATTGGAAGACTCAGATGATTCTTCCAATGTATCATTTTTGGGTCCAATGGAATTCATAGGTATAGGAAGAAGCCTTGTCAAATAGGGATTTTTTCTTTCGACCATTTTTCGATTGTTAATACGATATATAAGGACCGCTACTACAAAGAGTACTACATACTTGATCGTGAAATATCGATTGCTTGTTGAACCCTGTGAATTGCGTGAAAGTAGGATACTCCAAATTCGGGAGTCCAAGAGTTTTATAAAACTCTCTTGATGGAAAAAAATATGAATGAAAAATCCCGCTGAATTGAATTGGGTCCATGAATCTAAGAAATAGCGAGAATTCTTGATTTCTTTCAATATCTCTCTCAATTCGAAAATCCAGGATTTGAATTGATGTCCTTTCATCGAATCCTCCTAATTGCATTGATTTATCCGAAAGATTTCACTTCAATTGGAATTTGGTTATTCACCATGTACGAGGATTCCCGCTAAGCATCCATGGCTGAATGGTTAAAGCGCCCAACTCATAATTGGCGAATTCGTAGGTTCAATTCCTACTGGATGCACGCCAATGGGACCCTCCCTCCAAAAAGTCTATCGGATTTTTGTTCAAGAATGAAATCTTATTGGAACTGTCCAATTCACCCTTTGGAACCATATCACATCCTCGATAGGATGAAATAGGATGAATTGAGACGGTATTTTGTAAGTACATAATTATCTTGAATAAATTCACTATTTCTTTCTTTTCCGATCGCCTGGAAAGAGCAAGATGTTTCTTTTGTTCTTTTTTCAACAATTTCTGATCTCTAGTAGACCTATCAGTAGGATTCGAACCCAGATGAAGTTCTGACCATCTGTCAGAGAAAAAAGAACGAGTGGCTCTGTATCAATGGAATCTCATCATCCATACATAACGAATTGATGTGGTATATTCAAATCATAACATATGAACAGTAAAAACTAGTATTTTAATTGAGACTAGAACTCATAGGGAAGAAAATATATTTATGAATGGAATAAAATATGCAGTATTTACAGACAAAAGTATTCGGTTATTGGGGAAAAATCAATATACTTTTAATGTCGAATCGGGATCAACTAGGACAGAAATAAAGCATTGGGTCGAACTCTTCTTTGATGTCAAAGTAATAGCTATGAATAGTCATCGACTCCCGGTAAAGGGTAGAAGAGTACGACCTATTATGGGACATACAATGCATTACAGACGTATAATCATTACGCTTCAACCGGGTTATTCTATTCCACCTCTTAGAAAGAAAAGAACTTAAATCAAAATACTTAATAGCATGGCGATACATTTATACAAAACTTCTACCCCAAGCACACGCAATGGAGCCGTAGACAGTCAAGTAAAATCCAATCCACGAAATCATTTGATCTATGGACAGCATCGTTGTGGTAAAGGCCGTAATGCCAGAGGAATAATTACCGCAGGGCATAGAGGGGGAGGTCATAAGCGTCTATACCGTCAAATTGATTTTCGACGGAATGAAAAAAACATATATGGTAGAATCGTAACCATAGAATATGACCCTAATCGAAATGCATCCATTTGTCTCATACACTATGGGGATGGTGAGAAAAAATATATTTTACACCCCAGAGGGGCTATAATTGGAGATACCATTGTTTCTGGTACAGAAGTTCCTATAAAAATGGGAAATGCCCTACCTTTGAGTGCGGTTTGAACTATTGATTTACGTAATTGGAAGTAACCAACTAGGTTTACGGCGAAACCTAGAAATCGATCACTGATCCAATTGGAGTACCTCTACAGGATAGACCTCAACAGAAAACTGAAGAGTAACGGCAGCAAGTGATTGAGTTCAGTAGTTCCTCATAGAAAATTATTGACTCTCGAGATATAGTAATATGGAGAAGACAAAATTGTTTCAAGCACCGACAGAACCGGAAGCACCCTTTGTTTCAAACAGGGGAGGGCGGGTTATTCACATTTCATTTGATGGTCAGAGGCGAATTGAAAGCTAAGCTGTGGTAATTCTAAGGATTCCCCCTGGGAAAAAGAGAGATGTCTCCTACGTTACCCGTACCATGTGGAAGTAGCGACGTAATTTCATAGAGTCATTCAGTCTGAATGCTACATGAAGAACATAAGCCAGATGAAGGAACGGGAAGACCTAGGATGTAGAAGATCATAACATGAGCGGCAGATTTGGATTCCTATATACCCACTCGTGCGGTACTTCATTGTGCGATATATAGAAGATCCATCTGTATAGATATCATCATCTACATCCAGAAAGCCGTATGCTTTGTAAGAAGCTTGTACAGTTTGGGAAGAGGTTTTTATTGATCAAAAAGAAGAATCTACTTCAACCGATATGCCCTTAGGCACGGCCATACATAACATAGAAATCACACTCGGAAAGGGTGGACAATTAGCTAGAGCAGCTGGTGCTGTAGCGAAACTAATTGCAAAAGAGGGGAAATCGGCCACATTAAAATTACCTTCTGGGGAGGTCCGTTTGATATCCAAAAACTGCTCGGCAACAGTTGGACAAGTGGGAAATGTTGGGGTAAACCAGAAAAATTTAGGTAGAGCCGGATCTAAATGTTGGCTAGGTAAACGTCCTATAGTAAGAGGAGTAGTTATGAACCCTGTAGACCATCCGCATGGGGGTGGTGAAGGGAGGGCCCCAATTGGTAGAAAAAAACCCGCAACTCCTTGGGGTTTTCCTGCACTTGGAAGAAGAAGTAGAAAAAGGAAGAAATATAGTGATAATTTGATTCTTCGTCGTCGTACTAAATAGTAGAGAAAATAGAAATTGTTTCTTCGTCTTTACAAGAAAAAGGAGTAATTAACTGTGACGCGTTCACTAAAAAAAAATCCTTTTGTAGCGAATCATTTATTAAGAAAAATAAATAAGCTTAACACAAAAGCGGAAAAAGATATAATATTAACTTGGTCCAGAGCATCTACCATTATACCTACAATGATTGGCCATACCATTGCTATCCATAATGGAAAAGAACATTTACCTATTTATATAACAGATCGTATGGTAGGCCATAAATTAGGAGAATTTTCACCTACTCTAAACTTCCGAGGACATGCGAAAAATGATAATAGATCTCGTCGTTAACGTTCATTTTCACATCCATTTTGAAAGAGTAATGCATAAATCAATAAATATTACAAAATTGAATTATTAGGAAAATGAAGTTCAACTCATTTCTTTTAGAATTCATGAAATAATGAATAATAATAAAATTATTTTTTCATTCATAATTAAATCAATTCAATAAAATATTAAATTGATTTGTCAAAATAGACTCTTATGATAAAGAAGAACCTCTATACAGAAGAACCTGTATACAGAAGAACCTCTATACAGAAGCCTTGTCTTTTGGTCAAATCAAAAAAAAAAAAAAGGTTCATGTCTATTTACAACACAAAGTACAAATAGTCATAGTAATTGATGTGATTTGTACATAAATAAAACATTATGATACTAGAACTATAATTTATATTTGCTTTAGTTGAATATCTTCTTTTATTCGATTTTTTGAATTGTTTATTTGACAATAGTCGATGCTAGTCACAATAGAAATTTCAACGAACTTAGTCAATGAGCTATAATGAGTTATAAAGATATATCTATAGATAAAAAAGACACAAATAAGAACATTTTATGTAA